GCTAGATTTTGACCAAGCGCTAGCAATAGCTAGCCAAGCAATAGCAATAGACTTGTTTAGTGCTAGGCTAGCTATTGCAATCCAAGCTATTGACAACGCTAGCAAGCGCTAGCGATAGCTAGCAGTGGCCAAGACTTAGCTAGTCTCGCGCTAGACCTTACGGAGTCACTTACCAGCACTAGTTCGTACCTTAACTAGCAAGCAAGGCAAGTTTCTTATAGCTTGGTGAGAGTTTTGTGACTTCGTCCTTGACTTTCTGCTGTATGTCAGGAGGAAGTTTGCGCAGCTTCTGCTTGACCGGCTTGACACCTTCTTTGAGAATGAGGCGGTGCTCAACCAGTGATGGCTCCAATCCAGTAATTAAGAAAGAGGTCTTCCGACTGAACGATCGGCGGGGCGTCGTTTACCTTCTCTCTCTATCTATAAGAAAGGCAGAAAGAAAAGTGAGGGCTAGCTATAATCCGCACCTCCACCCCTAGCCATAGAAACATCTCCCACTGTTTTGTTGCTTCATCGACTGACTGTTTTGATGAAGATGGAGAGATTTCAGCTTCTTCCGCCTGTTTCTATGAAGAGAGAAGTGAAGCCTAGCAAGGAGCCGGGGAAATCTACTAAAGAGTCTACTGAGTAGAAAGGAATGTGTTCCTTCCTTTCCTTACTTACTTACTTACTTTCATTTTGATCTATCTAAATCACGTCTATAGAAGACCCGGGTTAGCCAGACGTACGTCAACGCATATTAGCAGCGCTCAATATGATCTGCAGTTTGATCGCGGGGCGGGAACAGTTGATAACTAAAGAAAGGCCTGATATGATGAAGGGTTGGTTGCTTTATCTATGTCCCGCGCGTGGTCCTACACGACGATAGTCCAGCCTTTGAACATGGGTAGGATATAGTCTTTGAATGAGGACCGTTCTGGACAAGATTTTAGACAGGGGTTGTTCATGGGGAACGCGGGCCCCACTATACAGCTATGGGATTTTTGCTTTGATCCCAGACAAGAAAGACCCACATACTTCCCGGGTGAAATTACCATTTCTACCTTAGAACTTCTGGCAACCGGCTCATAGGAAACCGTTTCCTCAAGATATCTGAAGCGACAGCTACATGGGCAAACCTATCTTGTGCACGTATCTGTGTAGAACTCGACATACAGGAGGCTCCCAATCGATTTGACAACTCCTAGTTGGAGAAAAGGGTTCAATGATGCAGCACACACAGGCTTTGGACTATGAACAGCTACCGAAGAATGTGCAAACCGTTGTCATGAATACGGCCGAGAGATGCTGTCCTAAACAGAACCAACCCATCCAACTAAATTCCAATCAGACGGAAGTGAACCTGATCAGACTGTAGCCATGGAAGAAACAACGATTGTTGAGTCTCAACAACTGGAACAGAATCCCACAGAGAATATAAGGGGATTTAGATGTTCCGTTGACACAGAGGGGAAGCCAACCTAGGGAGGTGACACAGACCTATCAACGCGGTGGTCGGACAGCAACAAACCAGCAACATACGAACCAGAGGGAGGTTGAAATCCACTCTATCAATGATACAATTCAGAATGACCAAAGTGAAATGTTACAAGAAGATCTACCACTGCAACAGGTTCTACAATAAGGAAGACAAATTGACAAAGGTAAGCGAGTCCACTCGGAACTGAGAAACTCGCAATCAGAAAGTGAGTAAGTGAAAACTCATTCCCAACCAGAAATGAGGAGGAAGAGGATCGGTCGAAATGGCTAGTGATTCCGACTGATACATCGAAATTGCCCCCTACGTTACCAAAGAGACAAAAAAGACCCGGGTCAGGATGAACCGGTTATCTTATGAAGAAACTTCTCCTGGAACATTATAGGCTTAGGGAATAGAGAGAAACTGAATCAAATTATAAGGATAGTATAACAACATCAGATTGACTATTATTGCAGGAAATTCGACTGGGCAGCCAACTAAGCCCAGGATACCTACTGGAGTCGCTTTCAGTGGTGTTGATCGCCATTCCAACACTATGTGTCGGCCTGATTCGGAAGAAGAGAATGAAGGCCTCGCCTCGACAGTACTAAACTAACGACTCCTTACTGGATAAAATTGGGCATACCAAAAAACTCTGGCTCATTGATTGATATCTCCAATCTATATGGACCACCATTGGCACGTTTCAAAAAGGAATGAATGGAGGGGGCACAGGAACTGGAAATGTTGAAGGATATGGAATGTTTATACAACCTCTCAGAGGGGATTATAACCAGATAGATCAGACTCACCACAGACTAAAAGGGCGGTCGAAGATCTGCTGATCGTCTCATGTCTACATTCAGAGAACTGCTCAGTATAATCTAACTGGAATTAAAGAATTTCGCTTTTACCTGGTCTAATCGACAACAGGGAGTAGAATCTGGGAAAGGACCGGGAAGGATTCATGGAGAACGAATCTATCTTACTTGAATCCATTCCTACGCTGTCTGATCATAGACCTATATTAATGACAACCGAGGATAAGCCCTATACCTTTGAGGCTTGACTGGGGCCCTATACCTTTGAGGATGGATCAACAATGGCTTCTGAATGCAGAATGTATACAATTGATTGAGGAAACGTCGGAATGAAACTCCCAGGAATTTGAAAGCTCCTGCCTACTGCTTTAACCGAAGACTAGTACTAGTAGCAGTAGCAATTCAACAACGACTAAAGGCTCCGCGGGGCGAAGGAAATGGCATTACAAAACAAGCAGGAAACACGTGAATGGGAAAGGAATATTGGAACAAGCAATTGAGAGAGAACCACATGCAGAACACATAGTGGACTATTGTATGTATAGAAAGCCAGATTGGAAGCTCAGGCAAGTGAGTCGCTGCGCCTACAATCTCGACAGTTGTGGTTAAAAGGTGAGTTTTTCTTTTTTCCACGCATCCATTAAGAAACGCAGAATCCACACTTTCATCAATTGAAATGCCCAACAGGCCAGGTTCTGGTTCAGCATGAGGAGATAAGGACAGAAGTTATGAAATTGTTCTCACACTTATCCATCTTCTCGAGCCAACAGGCATATAGCAGCAGTCCATCAAATATTGGAAAGAGTCCCCGGGGCACAAACAAAATTATGAAATCCGGTAATTCGACCAGTAATCGCTGTTCATAGTCCAAAGCTACTGGACCAGATGGATTCCAACTGAACTTCAACTTCTCTTCTACAGATAGTGCAGTGCTGGAACATAATTAAGGACGACCTCCATCTCCATATGGTAATTGAAGTCGAACAGGAGCAAACCAGGTGCAATTCAATCCTTCTTCCTGGCTATGATTCCCAAAGAAGCAAAACCTCACTAGACCGAGGCCCATTGCTATGGGGACTGCACTGTATAAGAGAATGACTAAGGTAATTGCCAATAGATTGAAAGACACGCTGGCTCTTTTAAAAGGGCGCCTTCCTAATAGAATTTTGATAGGAAGAGAAATTGATGATTATCCCAAGGAGGCTTACCACTCCGCTGATAGATCAGGTGAGCCAGCCATGATCACTAAACTCGCCAAACCCAGCATATGATAATGTTAATCATAGGTTTCTATATGCTTAAGGAAAATGGGATTTGCAGAGTCGGGTACGAGAGTTTTTTTATATACAATGGATAGCACCAATGATCCATGGACGACCAGTGGGGTTCATAAAAGGAACCAAACAAAGGTCTGCGACAAGGCTGTCCCCTCTCTCCATATCTCTACTTACTGGCTGGTTGCAGAGACATGAAATCGACTGCTCAAACATAGCTTCCAAGAGGGACAACTGCAGGGCATTCAGATCTCTCCAGGAACCATGGCACCACTTATCTCACAGTTTGCAGATGACACAGTAATAATAACAAAGCCAGATAGAGAGACTGTTCGAGGCTTCAAAACTTTATTTAATGTTTTCCTTAAAGCCTCCGGGGGAATTGTCAACAAGAACAAGAGTTTTTTATACTTTAGTCATGTTACAAACCCCAGACGACGACGGATACTAAGACAACTGGGATTCACAGATGATCTATGGACTGACTTCTTGGCTTGGTCCCATATACCGTCAATCTATAACTATAAGGCTATAAGGAAGGGGCGCAACGAAACCTGGAAAAAATGCAGTCAAACAAAAGGAGTCATTCATGGCTTAGCCTCAGTGGCAGACAACTACTTAAGAGCGTTGAACGGCATGGAAATTGCTAGCATAGGATTTGGATGGAATACAGAAAAAAAAAAAAAGGACGCCCTTCTCCCATTCTGACTTCTGTAGGTTTCCCGGTTCAGCACCAAGGACTAAAGCGCCTAGTCCGGGGCACATATAGTGCTCTTATAATCCTCCTCCTCCCGTAATATTAGTTAAGACGGCTACGGCTTGTAGGTGAAACTCACTTGTGATCCCATTCACATAAACATCTCTGATTGCATTAGAGAGAATAGGTAAGCTTTCTGTATCAATGATCTCATCGCAAAAAGCGGGGAGGGTCCAATTATTGGGTAGCGGATAATTCCGAAGGTTTAGAAGATCGGAAACTTGTGCATAGAGGCAGTTCTTACCAGAATCTACAGCACGCTGACACAGGGCATGAATTTCAGGGGTTTCTTCCCTATGATTCCACATAAACTGTGCTAAAGCGGAAAAAGAATCATAAAAGGAAATTAGTGCGTCTGTCCATCTTCAAATTTCTTCCTTTCTTGCTCCTTGCTCGCGGAGCGGCATACCGAAAAAAAGAAGGATTCAATCCAGCCCATAGGTTCTCCCTACAGCTACCTTGTTTTGCCACCGAGACCAACCACACCTATAATTCTACACACTAGCCCTCTCTTTTGACCTCTTTCATCCACTTTACAAGTTGACGGAAAAAGTCGCTATCGACACCCTTATCTGACAATTCGGACAGATATCCCAATAATGGAAGGGGATCTCTGCCATCGCTTCCCGTTACTTCGGTAATGACCCACGACCACTGTTGCGAAGACTGGGGGGATACGTATTTACCGT